CTGAACCGAGCTTACCTGGGATCGCAAATCCCAAGTTTTTCTATGAAGAGCGGATCGAATTGTATTAGTGTCTATAATGGATTTCTTCTGTGTAATACTAATTGATAGGGCCTCATTGGTAAGTGATACAAGATCTCGTACATCGGAACCCATGGTTATGGACCCGAATCCACTAGCATTCGTATGGAAGATTTTCTTTTCCAAAGGAAATCCCCGAGTATATGAAAGAGTGAAAAAGTGCTTTCGTTGTTGTGGAATAAGAAGCCTTCGTATCTTAATGCACGTATTGAATTTATTCGCAGCTATTAGACCGGGATCCACTTTTTTGGGAATATGAGTCGACGCAATAACAAGAATATTGCTATTGGAGGATCTTTCACAATCCCTGGAGAGATGGTTCACTAATAGACCGAGGGATAAGTAATTCGACGCATCCAGAGACAGATCATGAATGTTTGGAATCCATAGTATGCAAGGAGACATTGCTTTTGCTAATTCGAGTTGAAAGGTGATATAAAAGCGGTCTACCATATCCACCTCCTCATTCGTCATAGTTAGCAGCTCCCCATCAATATCAATATCCTCACTATCCTCACTATCATCAATATCCTCAATATCCTCACTATGATGAGTATGATGAGCACCACTATTATCAAAAATATCCTCACCATCACTATCATCATAAATATCCTCAAAAAATTGAGGCCTTTCATCCAGGAACTTGTTCGGAACTACTGTAATGAAAGGAAGATAGGAGTTTGTCGCTAGGTATTTGACCAAATAGGATCGTCCAGTTCCTATAGAACCTATCACTAAAATACCCCTAGAGGGGGATAGGCCTAAGCGGAGTGAAAAGGGTTTTCCATGAGATGGGAAATGAAAACTATTAGCCCCAAACGAGGTTTGTGAATAAGTGATTGTCTGATAATGCGCAAGGAATACTCGTCTTTCTGCTAAAGAGGGTCTATGAAACTCATAATTCATTAGATACTTTTTATGAATGTCAACTAAGTATCGTAAGTAAACCGATCCTGGTTGTTCAATCATTTGATAACTAGAACCATTCTTTGATAAATGATCACTATCAGTCAGACTCCATAGAATTTTATCAATCCTTTTTTCTTTCCTTAAGATGGAGAACTGAACCAAGAATTCTCTTTCGGCATCATCAATCGAATCAGTATTCGCGACCCAGGATTCGATCTTATCATCAATCCAACCACTGTTCACATTTTTTCTTTTTCTTAGTAATGAATAGATCTCTTTACTTGTACGACTTAGATGTCTCGTATTTCTCGAAAAAGTGATTCGATTGATGGGATTGGGTATGATACTTAGGAAATCGATGATATCAATGAGATTGATATTCCAATATTTCTTCTTAGAAGGTATTGATTTGACCCCATAAGCGGGACCACCACCCGATAGCATCTTGCCGCCAAAAGCCCGTATTTCTTCTAGAAAATATCCTAAAGCAGCTAGAAAGAGATTCTTTAACCAGAAAGAATTCAGTTCAGATGTAGGATACCTATCCAGAAGTTTTCGCAACTCAATCATGTATGATGGAATCATCAAAGATTTGATCTTTTCCAACTCTGTCTGTAACTCCCTAGAGGCTCGGGAAACAACGAGAAGATGTCTACGAACGATATATCCAGCAACAAGAAGAAGGAAAAGGATTGAATAGAGCAACTCCCGAACATTTGGTGATCCCGGAAATTCCCATATCAATGAAACGGGTGACTCATTATCTCGACGAAGCATTTCTTCGGACAGAAGAAGATTATGTAAACACTTACTCGAAATCTCGCTTATCAGATTCCTTTGTGGAAGAAGAATCTCCCGCAATTTGTTCTGAAGAATTGGCCATGATATATCTATATCTAATCTATCTATAATATCTTCAAAAAGGGATAACAATTTTTGACTGCTACTTAGTATCGCTATCCTCAATAGGTCTGAATTATATACTTTTTTGAAAGTATCTAAAAGAATGAAATTGAGATATTTGTACCCTGTCGAAGTAAAGAACCATGGCATATATGTTTGAAACATATTTGAGAGAGTTGAAAAAGCACTATAGGTTCTATACATCTGCCCTTCCTCAACGCATTTATTTAGATAAAGACTCCGTTTTTTCCTCTTTTCGGATGGTAATAAATATTTCTCAGAGTCAATCAAACCCATCTTTGAATTGAAATTGAGAAACTGATGCAAGTTCTTCCCTTCTGAATCAGATGGATTCATATCTGAAAGAGCTTGACAATAAATTCTTTCAAAATTGACTAATTGTCCCTCTCTTAGAGGTGTTCCAAAAATGTCTGCGATCGAGTAAAGAGCTCTACGAACGAATGGAGCGGATCGAATTGGAAAATGAAAAGATTTGTCCAAGTTATCCGGTTCGGCACCACTCGGCGGAAAATTCTTAGGTATGCATATCTTAGATACCTGTGACTCGATCGGTGAAATAGTATCTTTTTCCAAAAAAACATCTTTTTTTTTACCGACGTGCAAAGAAAATATTTTGTTGCGAATGAAAAAGATATTGAGGAATTGTCCATACGTAAGATCATAATTATTGATAGGGGTCCTTTCCACATAAAAAGGGAATCCTTTGTTACAATAGAACCAGAAGTGATGTGGATTATTCAAGAATCGAAGTCGATTTGCTTTATAAAAAGAGGATATCAATGAACTTCTATGAAATGGTTTCACGGGATTCAGCCAATTGTCTCGATCGTGGGATATCATTGAGAAATAGGAATCGGTCTTCTCAAAAGATTTCCTGCGATTTTTTCTAGTATGGAATGAGTCAATCATCCACTTCGGTATCTTATTGAACAAAAACGGTGATACTCTTCCTCCATTGATCAAGAATTTCGATTTTTGGGAAGTATCATGATCATCCAATAAGAAGGGTTTCAATTTATTCAAATGAACGATTTGAAGACCTATTGATTCTAACAACTGATTGAAGCGTTGATCAGTTGGACCCTTCAACTCATAGATGTGGATCTCGGACCTATGAATGGGGCTATTCCCGATACTCACAAAGAAAAAAGGAAGTGACCTAAACAAAAAGAAAAGAAGCGACTTGGACAAATTGGACAAATAGGACAAAAGGGGAAGTAACTTCGACAAAAGGAAACGAAGTGACTTAGAAGGATCTTTTTTGTCGAAAAATTCCGACCAATACCAATCAATTTTTTCGATAACCTCAGACCAATCAATTTTTTTTTTGATAACCTCCGACCAATACCAATCAATTTTTTCGATAACCTCAGACCAATCAATCAAATATTGATTAATACCTAATCGATCGAAGACTACTTGAAAACGGCTCTTCTGCTCAGAAACGAAATGTTCCAAATCCTCCTGGAAACTCTTGCTCCCATTGGACCATTTGTATCTATATGCATCAGGATCCCGATTCATGGATCTCTCGCTTCGAGAAATAAGAGGATCGAACCATTTCTTATGACTCTTTTTCAAATTCGATAAATGTTGGTTGATCGTAAATTTCCTTTGAGTTCTCTGATTCAGAGTATCATTTCCTATTTGATCCCTTTGAATTCCGTATTCGAAGTTGCAATCGGATCTATTCATTAAAAAGAATCGATTTGATACATTTCTTATGTACCCATGGATGCTATATTGGATTGGAATCAGATTTTGGATCAATCTATGTTGATTGAATGCCTTCAGTATGGTGTTGATAGCAAATACCACTCTTTTTGGTTTTGGATCTTCCAAAGCATTCCCGCAGGAGATCTGGACCCCTTTTTTTCTGATCCTTCGATAAAAAGATTCATTTTCTTCAGAAAACATAGGAGGTAGAACCAATAAAGATTTCTTTGTCGATTCATCCCTGGAGTTGAATACCTCGTTCAAGAATTTTTTTTGATCCAATCCGCAGGAATCAATAGAAAAGGCAAAACCCTTATGATACACCAGATCCGGCTCGGTTATTGATAGAGTGAATAGATCTGCCACTCCTTGAAATCTCTCTTCTGATTCAAAATCGTGGCGCCCCACGTATCCTCCCCTCTTCCGGTCATGGAATAGATGAAATAAATCAAAAAATGGATTTTGGTTCAAGAATGAAATCTTGTTGGAACTGCCCATATCCGGTTCATCCTTCGGAACCCTATCACATCCCGGATTTGATGCAATAGGATGAATTGTGACGGTATTTTGTAAATACGCAATTATCTTGAATATATCAATGATTTCTTTTTTTTCCGATCGCCGGGATGGGACAAAAGAAAGATCTTGTTGTTTCTTCAATAATTTCTGATCTCTGGTGGACCTCTTAGTAGGATTCGAACCCAGATGAAGTTCTGACCATCTGTCAGAGAAAAAAGAACGAATTGATCTTGTAGGATTCCCAAGAAATTCTTCGATTTCTTCCGGAAGCGGATGATTATTCATCTGCTTCTCACGTTCCGTGAATAGCCGGGACATTGAGGAATCTCCAGAAAGGCTTTTCGGGAATCGGTCTGATTCTATCTCTGCTCCTTCCGTTTGAAGAAAGGAAGGATCCCAAAGAATCGACCCTTCTTTTTGAATCTCTCTTTGATTGATCCATGTGTGATATTCCGAATCCTTATTACGAATGGAATCGAAATGATCTATGGATTGATCAAAAGATCCTTTCAATTGGCTAGAATCCCTTACTTGAACGAAATTAGATCTTGTGGAATCATATTGCATATTTGACGATACATTCCATACCTTGCTAAACAAGCGAAAAAACCGATCCTTGTTTATCAACCACACATTGTCTAAGCAAATCCAATTCTCTCTCGACACCTTCCTAAAGAAATCTGATTCGTGCGGATTCTTCTTCCAACTAACGAAGAGATCTTGGCGGAATTGCCACATATGAAATTGAATACAATTTTGCAGCAAAGAAATACCACACTTGTTTCTCGAGAAGAGATGGGAAAGATGCTCAATATCATTTGATTGAATAGTTGACCCAGCTCCTTGTTGTTTGAAGAAACCCTCCACTTCAATTGGTCTTTTTTCACGAAAAGAAGACATAAGATAACAAATCCAGTGTTTCACTAAGATTTCAAATAGCTGTCCCGAATTCAAGTTGATTATGTTTCGCTTATTTCTCGGAGAAAGACGATCAAACAATTCCCAATCATGGTCCTTGCGGATCCGATCATCCGTATAGGAAACAAAAGAAGACTCCAGATATTTGATATCTTTCTCTTTGAATGAGATCTCAATTACAGCCAGGGTTTCATTAGATATCTTACAAATAGAATCCCTCTTTTTTCCGACCCGGTTCCTCCACCACCGCGAACCCCAGTTAGATTCAGGCATGATACACTTTTTCGTTTTAGTTATTGGGAGAACCCAAGTACTCTCTTTCGGATCCATGAAACAACTCTCAGAGATCTTTTTCCCTTTTGGAAGATACAGGAGCGAAACAATCAACCTATTGATAGACCCAAAAGATTTTTCCAATGGAGCATTTCTGGGTCCAAAGGAATTCCTAGGCAGAAGCCCCATCAAATATAGATTTTTTCTTTCGACCATTTCTCGATTATGCATGCGATAGAGAAGGACCACTACTACAAGCAGTACTAGACCTTTGGTCGTCAATACTGCACCTTTGACTAGACCCTTGATCGTCAGTACTGCCCCTTTGATCGTGAAATACCGATTGCTTCTTGACCCCTGTGAATCGCGTGAGAGTAAACTCCTCCAAATTAGGGGGTCGAAGAGTTTCATAAAACGTTCTTGCTCGAAAAAAATAGAAACGATAGTTCTAACTGAATCGACTTGGGTCCACGAATCTAACAAATCGTGAGAGTTCTTGACCTCTCTTAACATCTCTCTCAATTCGAAGATCCAGGGTTGAAATGGATCTTGTTGTGAAATTTTATGCTTCATTTTGAGTGCCTCCCCATTATAAATATTGAATATAAAGTAAAAGAAAATAGGTTTCCATTTCTTTAGGTAATCTCCGATACGATAGTTCTTTCTTCTATGATATTTCTTTATGATATTTCTTTTACAATATTTCTTTCTTTATTCTATGATAATCCCCCTTATGCATCCATGGCTGAATGGTTAAAGCGCCCAACTCATAATTGGCAAATTTGCGGGTTCAATTCCTGCTGGATGCACGACAACGGGAATGTTCAATACGTCTATTGGAATTGGCTTTGTATCAATGGAATCTCATCATCCATACCAATTCGTTATGTGTTATGTATGGTATATTCATATCATAAGTATAGAAACAGTTAGAGGGAGAATTCTTATCGAAACTGGAACTCATAGGGAAGAAAATAGATTTATGGATAAAATTAAATATGCAGTATTTACAGAAAAAACTGTTCGGTTATTGAGGAAGAATCAATATACTTCTAATGTCGAATCAAAGTCAACTAGGACAGAAATAAAGCGTTGGGTCGAACTCTTTTTTGGTGTCAAGGTAATAGCTATGAATAGTCATCGAATCCCGGGAAAGAGTCGAAGAAGGAGACCCCTTAGAGGGCATAAAATGCATTACAAACGTATGATTATTACGCTTCAAGCGGGTTATTCTATTCCATCTATTAGCTTAGAAAGAAAAGAAATGAATTTCACTCAAAATACTTCATAACACGGCGATACATTTATATAAAACTTCTACCCCGAACACGCGAAATGCAACTGTTGGAATTCAAGTGAAATCCAATCCACGAAACAATTTGATCTCTGGACAGCGTCGTTGTGGTAAAGGTCGTAATGCCAGAGGAATCATTACCTCAAGGCATAGAGGGGGAGGTCATAAACGTCTATACCGTAAAATAGATTTTCAACGAAATAAAAAAGACATATCTGGTAGAA